CAACATATATTGACAATGATCGTGTAGCCTCAATACCCCCAGCCGACGAATTGTCTTTTGAATACCCAAAGGCTTCTCCATTGAAAGAAGTTCCTCGATGGTCACGCGAATTGCTCGAGGACGACTTATTTGAACTGCAGAAAAAAGAGGGAGAGGGAGTAGAGCAGGAAAAACGACCAAAAACCCCTATGGATTGTGACATTCGTCCGCTAATATACAAACGGGTGGTCATTTTTAAGGGTAAAAAAAAAGAAGATAAAGAAGATACTAATAAGAAGAAGGATGAAGATAAGAAGAAGGGTGAAGAAACCGAGAAGAGTCAGATTACTACTACTCTTAGTAGTAGTGAGAGTTCTAGGCCGAGTGATGGTGATGGGAGGAAGAAGCCGAGTGATGGTAATGAGAAGAAGGGTGGTTATGAGAGGAAGGTAGAGGAGGACAAAGATATCTCTTTTCTACGTTTTCCATACCTATCGAACTTTACTCGAGGTCTAATCAGAGGATCCATGCGTGCTCAAAGACGTAAAACAGTTATTTGGAACACGCTTCAACCGCATGTACATTCACCACTTTTTGTGGTTTCGGGTCAAATCCGCAACCCTTATTTTGATTTAGATTACGCGAAGGGTCGCTTTTTTAGAGCTTTGAAATCCCTTGGATTTTATAGAAGCTGGATGGGTACAGAATCGGAACTTAGGAAGTTCGATAGCAGATCAAAATACGTAGTACAAAGAATGAAACAAAGTGAGGAGGACGAGCGTATAGCAGTATCACAATTTTGGGATTTGCATCCATGGGCTCAAGGAACAAGAGGGTTGCTGTTATTAACTCAATCCTTTTGGAGAAAATACATCAAATTACCTTTCTTGATAATAACGAAAAATATTGGACGTATGTTATTATTGCAATTCCCCGAGTTCTATGAAGATTTTCTGGATTGGAATAGGGAAATGCATGTTAAATGTACTTATGAGGGTATTCCATTTTCAGAAAACGAATTTCCAGAAAATTGGCCAACATTTGGTATTCAGATAAAAATTATGCATCCTTTTAGTGTGAAACCTTGGCGAGGAGCTAGGGTACAAGGCGGTTATTGGGATCCAAAAAGCGACCATGGCCATTCTGGTTTTTTAACCGTTTTTGGAAAGATAGCGGAAAAGCCTTTTGGTTCTCCACGACTAGAACCTTCTTTTTTTGAACCCGTTGTGAATGACTTAGAAAAAAAATATAGAAAAGTAAAAAAAAAATGGTTTCGAGTTCAAAAAATTTTAAAAATAAAAGTCAACCCGTTTCTAATAATTCTCAAAGAAAAAACAAAGGGTGTTCTAAAACTAGTAAAGAAAAACAAAGGGGAAGAAAGATACGAAATTCTAAATAAAGAGTTGAATGAAAAAAATGCCATAAGTAATCAAAATACGGAAGAATTGATTATTCAATCCACAAAGAATTTCCTTATCGAAAAGGAAATCCAAAATCTTATTGATAGAAGAATCACAACCAGCAATCAAATAGAACAGATTAAAAAGGACAAAAAAGAACTCATTTTCACTCAAGATCTAAATAGTATTAGTCCTAACAATACAAATTGGAATGATAAAAAACAAAAATTATGGAAAAAGATTTTGCCAATATTAAAAAAAAGAAGTATCCGATTAATACGTAAATTACCATATTTTATAAAATATTTCATTGAAAAAATGTACATGGATCTATTTCTATATATCATTAACATCCTCAGGATCAATATAGAACTTTTAGTTGAATCTAGAATCATTTCCAGTAGAGAAAAAAGAAATCAAGAAGAAATTGATAGCGGTGAAACAAACAGGATTCCCTTTATTTTGACTATAAAAAACCTTTTTTCCAATCCTTTTTCTAATTCGAATACTAATAGAAGCGATAATTTCAATATTTATCGTGACTTACCTTCCTTGTCCCAAGCATATGTATTTTACAAACTATCACAAACTCAATTTAGTAACAAATCCTGCTTGAGACCTGTGCTTCAATATGATGGGACTCGTCTTTTTCTTAAGGATAAAATCAAGAATTTTTGCGAAAGACAAGGAATATTTGATCCCAAAACAAAGCATAATCAAATGGATAAGTCTATAAGAAATCAATGGAAAAACTGGTTAAAGGGCCATTATCAATATAATTTATCTCATACGAAATGGTCTCAATTAAAATCGAAATGGTGGAAAAAGAAAGCCAATAAAGAGAAACGTTGTACAATTCAAAATAAAGAGAAAAACGCATCAAAGAAAAAGAATTTGCTTCCTAATCGTTTTTTCGGACTGAGCAGTCCAAAAGCAAAATTTCAAAAAACTTGCAGATATGATCTTCTATTACATAAATATCTATCACATACATATATAAACTATGAAAACGGAGGGGATTCCCATATTTATGGATCCGCATTAAAAGGAAATAGAAATCAAGAATTTCCATATAATTTGAATGTAGAGAAACCCCAATCACTTTATGGACTAGTAAATATTAGTGATTATCTAGAACATTATCTAGAATCTCATTATGTACTTCTTAGAAAGGAGTTTGAGAGCAAATATTTCCATTGTGAAATTCTCGATACTACAAAGACTCTTGGTGCTGCCCTGGCCCGTGAGGAGTTTGTGGCGAATATGAATGAAGATGATAAGAATGAAATCAATTTTTATGAAAAACTTGAGAAGAAGGATGGTTTCTCCGTGACGAAAAAAAGAAACTTGTTTGATTGGATGGGAATGAATGAAGAAAGGTTCTGTCATACTAATCATCAGATATTACGAGAAACCCCGTTCCTCCCAGAATTCATAACACTTGCTTATACATATTATCGATATAAAAGGAACCCGTGGGTCATACCAATTAAATTACTTCTCAATTTGGATGAAACCAATTTGGATGAAATCAATTTGGATGAAAATGGAAAGATTAGTGAAAATCCAAATCTTAAGAGAAATGAACAAAAGGATATTCATATATCTAAAATCAAAGATTTGGAAATTCCTGTTCAAGCAAATTCTAAAAAAGCAAATGGGACAGAATCAGAGAAAAGCAAAGAAGGAGAGAACAAAAGCCCGGAGAGGGAAGCAGTGGAAACGTTCGCGATAAACTTTTTATTGTATCAACTACGACGGGATCATGGCTTGGGTACACGAATGCGCGAGAATCTGAAGACATGCTGTTATCTGCTTAGATTACCAGAAAATAGAAGCATAAAGAAACCCGGATACCTTGTATCCTTTATTAGAAGACACGAGTTCGATCTGTACCTAATGGAACCCATATCTCCTGCGCAACGGATCGAAGAGGGGGAATTCATTATCGAACCACTTCGTTTTTTTACAAAATGGAATCCAGAATCGATTATTTATCAAATGATAAGTATTGACTTGCTCCATAAGAGTAAATACCAAACGAATAATGAATCGATAAAACAAAAAGATGTTGATAAGAATGATTTTAAGAAATCAATGGAACAAGGATATAACAGTCTACTTGGAAATGAAAATCCAAATTCTTACGATTTTCTCATTCCTGAACATATTCTATCCACTAGACATCGTAGAAAGTTGAGAATTCTAAATTGTTTAAATTCCCGGAATCGAAATGGTTTGAATGAGGTTTTGGGATTTGGTAATGAAAACAACGTAAAGGGCTGCGGACAATTTAGGAATGAGGATAGTTATCCTCATCTAAATACAAATAAATTACTCAAATTGAGATTGTTTCTTTGGCCCAATTTTCGATTAGAAGATTTAGCTTGTATGAATCGATATTGGTTTAATACCAATAATGGAAGTCGTTTTCCTATGTTAAGGATACGTATGTATCCACGATTCCCAATTAATTGAGAATAGATGATATTGATTTAATATTATATCAAGCAGATCTAGAAATGAATCCGCGGAATTCCGTGAGGTACAAATAAATCATTCTAATTCTATAAGAATTTCTTATGTTTTTTATCCAAATCCAATTTCAAATTGGATTTGGATAAAAAAGAAATCACAGTTTTTGTGTGTACCTGATTCAAATTAGAGATCTTATTAGATTAGAGAGATTATTAAGAGATAGTATTAAATAGATATTTTAAATATCTATTATGAAATTCGATTATGAAATTCATTATTATTCGATTTTGGATTCCTGATTATTATTCCTGATCGGTAAATTGAAATTAGAAAGTTATATATATATAACTTTCTAACTTTCTTATCACTTTCTAACTTTCTTTCTTTCGTTTATGATCAAAAAAGCATTCATCTCAGCAATTCCACAAGAAGAAAACAGGGGATCCGTCGAATTTCAAGTATTCTGTTTTACCAATAAAATAGAGAGACTTACTTCACATCTAGAATTGCACAAAAAAGATTTTTCATCTCAGAGGGGCCTTCGAATAATTCTGGGAAAACGCCAACGGTTGCTAGCGTATTTAGCAAAGACAAATGGAGTACGCTATCAAAAATTAATAAGTCAACTGAATATTCGAGAGCAAAAAACTCATAACTTTCATTGAAAAGAAATCAATTTCTTCGATTTCGATTTTTCTTATTATGTATTATTCATTTTTTGAGAATCGTTTAGTAGTATTTTGATTAGTATTCAAAAAGTACTATTAAATTAGAAATAAGAATTATTGGATTTTCGATTATTTTATGAACAAAACAAGGTTCATAAAATAATGAATTGAATCGGGGAAAAATATATGACTGTACCGGCTACAAGAAAAGATCTCATGAAAGTCAATATGGGTCCTCAGCACCCATCAATGCATGGTGTTCTTCGACTAATTGTTACTCTCGATGGTGAAGATGTTATTGACTGTGAACCTGTATTGGGTTATTTACACAGGGGAATGGAAAAAATTGCGGAAAATCGAACAATTATCCAATATCTTCCTTATGTAACACGTTGGGATTATTTAGCTACTATGTTCACAGAGGCAATAACTGTAAATGCACCAGAACAATTGGGAAATATTCAAGTACCTCAAAGAGCCAGCTATATCAGAGTCATTATGCTAGAATTGAGTCGTATAGCTTCTCATCTGTTATGGCTTGGTCCTTTTATGGCGGATATTGGTGCACAGACTCCCTTCTTTTATATTTTCAGAGAGAGAGAATTGATATATGATTTATTCGAAGCTGCTACAGGGATGCGAATGATGCATAATTATTTCCGTATCGGAGGAGTAGCTGCTGATCTACCTCATGGCTGGATAGATAAATGTTTCGATTTTTGTGATTCTTTTTTAAAAGAAGTTACCGAATATCAAAAACTTATAACCCGCAATCCCATTTTTTTGGAACGGGTTGAAGGGGTAGGTATTATTGGTGGAGACGAAGCAATAAATTGGGGTTTATCAGGACCAATGTTACGAGCTTCCGGAATCCAATGGGATCTTCGGAAAGTGGATGATTATGAGTGTTACAATGAATTCGGTTGGGAAGTTCAATGGCAAAAAGAAGGGGATTCACTAGCTCGTTATTTAGTACGAATCAATGAAATGACGGAATCCATAAAAATTATTCAACAAGCTCTGCAAGGAATTCCTGGAGGACCCTATGAAAATTTAGAAGTACGACGTTTTGATAGAACAAAAAATTCTGAATGGAATGATTTTGAATATCAATTTATTAGTAAAAAACCCTCACCAAATTTGGAATTATCAAAACAAGAACTTTATGTGAGAGTAGAAGCTCCAAAGGGAGAATTAGGAATTTTTATGATAGGAGATCAGAGTGTTTTTCCTTGGAGATGGAAAATTCGTCCACCAGGTTTCATCAATTTGCAAATTCTTCCTCAGCTACTTAAAAGAATGAAATTGGCTGATATCATGACAATACTAGGGAGTATAGATATCATTATGGGGGAGGTTGATCGCTGAAATGATAATTGACAACACGGAAGTACAAGCTATTAATTCTTTTTCTGGATCAGAACTCTTAAAAGAGGTCTATGAGCTCATATGGGTCCTTGGCCCTATTTTGATTCTGATATTAGGAATTACTGTAGGTGTACTAGTAATTGTTTGGTTAGAAAGAGAAATATCCGCAGGAATCCAACAACGTATTGGGCCTGAATATGCGGGCCCATTAGGAATTCTTCAAGCGTTAGCAGATGGAACAAAATTACTTTTTAAAGAGGATATCCTCCCTTATAGGGGAGATATTCAATTATTCAGTGTTGGGCCAGCTATAGCAGTAATATCAACTTTACTAAGTTATTTAGTAATTCCTTTTGGATATCGGTTCGTTTTATCTGATCTCAGTATAGGGATTTTTTTATGGGTCGCTATTTCCAGTATTGCCCCTATCGCACTTCTTATGTCAGGATATGGGTCTAATAATAAATATTCCTTCTTAGGTGGTTTAAGAGCTGCTGCTCAATCCATAAGTTATGAAATACCATTAACTCTATGTGTGTTATCAATATCTCTACGTGTGATTCGTTATAAGATGGGCTTTTCCTTCTTTTCTTTGTTTCTAATATAGGAAAATAGGAAAAGGATTCACTAGATTGAATAGATCCTTTGATGTTTTTATTCATTATTCGGGTAAATCAGTTAAACCAGATAGTTATATGAGTGAAATAAAACAGCTTATCCATTTGCAGTAAGAAGATGAAATCTCATTCCCTATGTACAAGAGTAAAAGAGAAGCAAATCGAAACAGTGGAAACTGTTTACCCCAAGACTTCGATTGGTTTAGTTAATATCTTGAAGCGGGTGCAAAAGATCCAGTGGCTTTATACTATTTTTTTATATGTATTACCATATCAAGATCAATCCAAAATTAGTGAACGGGTAGAAACACCAAGATACACAAAAGATTAGTAATAAAGATAATGGGAAGTAGCAAAAAAAGTCTTTTTCCATAAAATGAATCATAATTTAGTGCTTTAAGTTAGTAGAAATGATCAAGCAGTACTTATCCACGATTCCGATCTAGAGTATGCTCTTATTCACTGATTAACGAAATGACTATCAAGAACGAATTAATCCCCTTCTTTTGATTTCTTTTTTTTTTTCCGAACAGCCTCCTCTTATCAGAAACAAGAACAGGAACAAAAGAAATAATGGAATGTAGAATGAATAAGAAAGGATCCTTATTTCTTTTTCATTTCTTTTTCTATATATTGATATATTCTATATCTCGATAGAAATAGGGAGAGAAAAAGAAATAGAGAGAGTCAAAGAATTCTTATTTGGATTTATGAACGAGTCTTTAATTCTTTTTCGTAATCAAAAGACATGGGTCAAGTAAAATATCTATTGATACAACAAGTATTTCATTTTATTGAAAGAGAAATTTTTAGATTCTAAGGGGACGAGATAAATTCAGAAGCACCCTTTTGATTTTTGATTCGAGCAGACAGAATTCCATCGGTCTCATTTTGGACTCTTCGACCTATCCTTATTCTATTTATCCTTCAATATCAGGGGATGCCGAATTAATGATCGAAGTAGTCTTTCCATCTATTTGTGGCCATAGAGGAGCCGTATGAGGTGAAAATCTCATGTACGGTTTTGGAATAGCGATGGAATAGTAATGTTATCATCGACTATGATTATCTAATAGTTCAAGTACGGTTGATATAGTTGAGGCACAGTCAAAATATGGTTTTTGGGGATGGAATCTGTGGCGACAACCTATCGGATTTCTAGTTTTTCTAATTTCTTCTTTAGCAGAATGCGAAAGATTACCTTTTGATTTACCAGAAGCAGAGGAAGAATTAGTAGCGGGTTATCAAACCGAGTACTCAGGTATCAAATATGGGTTATTTTATGTTGCTTCTTACCTAAATCTATTAGTTTCTTCATTATTTGTAACAGTTCTTTACTTAGGAGGGTGGAATTTCTCTATTCTACCCATTTTCTTTATTCCTGATATTTTTGGAATAAAAAATATGAGCGGGGTCTTTGGAATTCTAATCGGAATTCTTATTACGTTAGTTAAAGCTTATTTGTTCCTATTTATTCCTATTACAACAAGATGGACTTTACCAAGAATGAGAATGGACCAATTATTAAATCTTGGATGGAAATTTCTTTTACCTATATCTTTGGGTAATTTATTATTGACAACCTCCTCCCAACTTGTTTCACTATAAAGAAAAAAAGAATTATATTCTAAATTCTCTTAAACAAGAGAAAGAAACATCCACTTTTTGATTTCCTAGATATTTACGATATGCTCCCTATGGTAACTGGATTCATGAATTATGGTCAACAAACAGTACGGGCCGCAAGGTACATTGGTCAAGGTTTCATGATTACCTTATCCCACGCAAATCGTTTACCTGTAACTATTCAATATCCGTATGAAAAATTAATAACATCGGAGCGTTTCCGCGGCCGAATTCATTTTGAATTTGATAAATGTATTGCTTGTGAAGTATGTGTTCGTGTATGTCCTATAGATCTACCCCTTGTTGATTGGAAATTAAAAACAGATATGAAAAAGAAACAATTGCTTAATTATAGTATTGATTTTGGAGTATGTATATTTTGTGGTAACTGTGTGGAGTATTGCCCAACAAACTGTTTATCAATGACTGAAGAATATGAACTTTCCACTTATGATCGTCACGAATTGAATTATAATCAAATTGCTTTGGGCCGATTACCAATGGCAGTAATTGGAGATTACACAATTCAAACTATTAAGAATTCGACTCAAATCCAAATAGACAAAGAAAAATCTTTCAATTCAAAAACAATTAGCAATTGTTTAATGTAATATAATTAATGTAATATAATTATAATAGAAAATCAAACTCTTTTTTTTTCATTTGAATTTTGATTAATCATAACTATGGATTGTTCCTAATTACTCTTTCATTTCTATTTTCTCAATTGAAATTTCGAATTGAGCGAATTGAATTGAGATAATAATATACTTTTTGATTTAGTCACTCTTTGATTGGGCCCTTTCCATTTAAGATGGATATTATCTAGAATTATACAAAATTCTTATATCTTATATAAAGAAAGTTAAGTGTATTATAGAAGTAAATGGAATGATCTAAGTAGTTGGAATGGTTTCGAAATACACAATTCCAACTCCTTTTTTATAAAAGTCAAAAGGGGGGGTTGATAGAATAACTCTATCCATATTAAATTAACGCGTATTCCATTAGAATTTCATTCAATTAAGAACGGATTATGTACAAGAAAAAATGAGGGAATTCCTCTTTTCCTGGACTTATTTAATAAGATCATGAAATATTTTGACTTATCTATCTCTCACTTTATACATAATGGGTTTAACTGGAACAATACATGATATCCTTCTAGTATTTCTGGGATTAGTTGTTATATTAGGGGGTCTAGGGGTTGTTTTATTTCCCAATCCCATTTTTTCTGCCTTTTCTTTGGGATTGGTTCTTGTTTGTATATCCTTATTATATATTTTATCGAACTCCTATTTTGTAGCTGCGGCGCAGCTCCTTATTTATGTGGGAGCTATAAATGTTTTAATTCTATTTGCTGTCATGTTCACAAACCGTTCTGAATATTATAACGATTTCAATCTTTGGACTCTTGGAAATGGCCTTACTTCACTAATTTGTACAAGTATTTTTTTTTCGCTAATTACTACTATCCTAGAGACGTCATGGTATGGGATTATTTGGGCTACAAGATCAAACCAAATTATAGAACAGGATCTAATAAGTAATGTTCAACAAATTGGAATTCATTTAGCAACGGATTTTTTTCTTCCATTTGAACTAATTTCTCTAATTCTTTTAGTTGCTTTGATAGGTGCTATTAGTATGGCTCGTCAATAAAGCACTAAGTACAATTTCTTAGAATTAGGAATTCTCCAAATTTCTTTTTATTATATGTTATGTATTCTTATTATAACATGACACTCAAGCATTCACTTATTATTACATATTATATAATACTCGCTTATTATTACATATTATTACATATTGTTAGATATCTTAGATATCATATAATATATGTATTATATATATATATATATATGTATGTATATTATCTATATATATGTATATTATGTATATGTACTATATATATATATCCACCATAACATATAACATATTGAATTGAAACATATTTCGTTTAAGTAGAATAAGAATATAAAATAAAAAACGAAAGAAAAAGAAAATAAAATAGTATAAGGTAAACAAAGTTCTTAATTTTCTTTCGTTCTATCATTTTTTTTAATCAAATCGTTTGAATAAATGTGCATTCATATTGATTGAAATGAATCGAGATTGATGAGGGGTTAGTCAATGACGTTTGAGTATGTACTTTTTTTGAGTGCCTATTTATTTTCTATCGGTATCTATGGATTGATCACAAGTCGAAATATGGTTAGAGCGCTTATGTGTCTTGAACTTATACTAAATTCGGTTAATATCAATCTCGTAACATTTTCGGATTTATTCGACAGTCGTCAATTAAAAGGAGATATTTTCTCCGTTTTTGTTATAGCCATTGCAGCTGCTGAAGCGGCAATTGGACTAGCTATAGTTTCGTCAATTCATCGTAACAGAAAATCAACCCGTATCAATCAATCGAATTTGTTGAATAAATAGTCGTAATCCTATAGTCATATATAATGAAAAATGGATTCTTTTCATTTTCACATTTGAATGTGTATAATAATACTTTATTGTTAGTATTTTGCATTATTTCTAATCGTAATCGAATAGTAATACAACTTTCTATTAATAATGAATATTTTCCTTAGAAATTCAAATATTTACTGATTTTAGTTCAATTAGCATGTACAATTTGTCATCTTTGTTGAAATAAACAATTCAAGTTTATTGGGCCTTTCTCGTAAACATATCCAGAAATCAATTTCTTCTCAAAAATTCTGGTAAACCACCGATTTGTCTGGTATCTAGAATATAGAATTCATTTACTACTTATTTACCAGATCAAAATATTTGATTTCCAAAACGAAAATTTCTAGATACAATGTCGCATTCAGTAAAAATTTATGATACATGTATAGGTTGTACTCAATGTGTACGAGCCTGCCCCACGGATGTGTTGGAAATGATACCTTGGGATGGGTGTAAAGCTAAACAAATTGCTTCCGCACCAAGAACCGAGGACTGCGTAGGTTGTAAAAGATGTGAATCCGCCTGCCCAACGGATTTTTTGAGTGTTCGTGTTTATTTATGGCATGAAACAACCCGTAGTATGGGTCTAGCTTATTGATACGTCACAAAAAATTCCACTTGAATCATTCGATTTGATTCCTATTTTTTCACCGACAAAAATCCGTACTCAGAATAAAAAAGTTTCTCGAGTACGGTTTTTTATGGTCAAAGTGTATCTTGTTTTTACCACGAGCGACTTTCCTTGGTTAACAATAATTGTAGTTTTTCCGATATTTGCGGGTTCCTTAACTTTTTTTCTCCCCCATAGAGGAAATAAGGCAATTCGGTGGTATACTATATCTATATGCCTATTAGAACTCCTTCTAGTGACTTATGTATTCTGTTACCATTTCCAATTGGACGACCCATTAATCCAACTCGAGGAAGATTACAACTGGATAAAGATTTTTGATTTTCACTGGAGACTAGGAATCGATGGACTTTCCATAGGACCCATTTTCCTGACAGGATTTATCACTACTTTAGCAACTTTAGCGGCCTGGCCGGTTACTCGGGATTCACGATTGTTTTATTTTCTAATGTTAGCAATGTACAGTGGTCAAATAGGGTTATTTTCTTCTCGAGACCTTTTACTTTTTTTCATGATGTGGGAGTTAGAATTAATTCCTGTTTACTTACTTTTATTTATGTGGGGGGGTAAAAAACGTTTGTACTCAGCTACAAAGTTTATTTTATACACTGCGGGGGGTTCGATTTTTCTATTAATGGGTGTTTTAGGCATAGGTTTATACGGTTCAGGTGGGCCAACATTGAATTTTGAAGCATTAACTAATCAATCATATCCTGTGGCCTTGGAAATTCTATTCTATTTTGGTTTTCTTATTGCTTATGCTGTCAAATCACCGATTATACCCCTACATACATGGTTACCAGATACCCACGGAGAGGCACATTATAGTACATGTATGCTTTTGGCCGGAATCTTATTAAAAATGGGAGCATATGGATTGATTCGTATCAATATGGAATTTTTACCCCATGCTCATTCGATATTTTCTCCGTGGTTGGTGGGAGTGGGAACGGTACAAATAATTTATGCAGCTTCAACCTCTTTTGGTCAACGTAATTTAAAAAGGAGAATAGCCTACTCTTCCGTATCTCATATGGGTTTTCTAATTCTAGGAATTGGTTCCATAACAAACACAGGACTCAACGGAGCCCTTTTACAATTATTGTCTCATGGATTTATCGGGGCTGCCCTTTTTTTCTTAGGGGGTACAAGCTGTGATAGAATACATCTTATTTATCTTGACGAAATGGGGGGGATATCCATCCCAATGCCAAAATTCTTTACCCTCTTCAGTACTTTTTCTATGGCTTCTCTTGCATTGCCGGGAATGAGTGGTTTTGTTGCGGAATCAATAGTATTCCTTGGAATAATTACCAGTCCCAAATATCTTTTAATGCCAAAAATACTAATTACTTTTGGAATGGCAATTGGAATGATATTAACTCCTATTTATTTATTATCTATGTCACGCCAGATGTTCTATGGATACAAGTTGTTTAATGTTCCCAAGTCTTATTTTGTGGATTCTGGACCACGAGAACTATTTGTTTCAATCTGTATCTTTCTTCCCATCATAGCAATCGGTATTTATCCTGATTTTGTTTTCTCACTATCAGTTGATAAGGTACAAGCTATTCTATCTAATTCTTTTTATAGATAATCTGAATGAATTGAATTTCAATTCAAGTCAAGTCAAAGATGATTATATGATTTGTCATTTTAAAAAAAGTTCATTGTGCAATGAGAAATAAAGTAAAGTGAATTAAAATATGTGTTTCGAGTTTTTGATAATCATTTAATCCCATTTATTTTACTGAGCGATGAAATGGAGTTAAATGATTATCAAAAACTCACACCAAATTTCCTTATACGTGAGAGTGATGTAGAGGGATTCTCTCAGATATTCTTTAAGCAGTTTACTCAATACTCAATTAGATGGGAGTGCAAATGAACCATAACTATGTAGACCTATCCCTAATAGATTGACACCAAAGTAACATATCCAAATTATAAGAAATCCTATAGAAGCTACAATTGCTGAATTCATACCCTGCAAATTGGGGTTTGTTCTAGTATGTAAATAAATAGCGTATATGATCCAAGTAATAAAAGCCCAAGTTTCTTTAGGGTCCCAACTCCAATAAGATCCCCATGCTTCATTAGCCCATACTGCTCCAGAAAGAATTCCTATGGTTAAAAAGGTAAATCCTAGACTAATAACACGAGAACTCCAAGAATCCAATGTTTTAGTTAATTGATATTTATAATAGTTTGGAAATAAAAGAAAACCCATATTTTGGAAAAGAGTTCTTTTCTCATTCACGTGAATTTCGTCAAATAAAACGGAACGAATTAAGAAATTATTGCCCTTAGAAAAAAAATGGATGTTTTTTCTAAATGTAATGACTAAAAGAGCAATTGAAAATAAGGATCCAACTAAAAGGGCTGCGTAACTCAACAACATCATACTTACATGCATCATCAACCACTGAGATTGCAAAGCAGGTGCTAGTATCGCCGATTGATGTATTCCGGTTGAAAGACTCAAAGTGGCGAAGCCCTGAGTTAAAATAGCACTCGGCGCGCTTATTGTGCTTAAATCATTTTGCTTTTCATGATTTCTAAAATAAAGAATCATATGAATAATGAAGAAACTCCACGAAAGGAACATTAATGATTCATATAAATTACTTAATGGAAAATGTCCCGAATAAATCCAACGAATAACTAATAATCCTGTTATCGATAAAAAAGTAATGATCATCCCCTTTTGTGACGAATTCCAGAGTCCTTCAATTTCATGAAATAATAAGGTCATCAAATGAATGATAATAACAATTGAAATAATCGAGGAAGATATATGAGTTAATACATGTTCGAAAGTTAGAAATATCATATAAAAAAGATAATCCAATTCAAGAATCTAAATAAGGAATTGATTATTGAATACATTATAGAATATCTTGCGCTCCTTTTCTATTTTTTCCTTTTCTATTTTTATATTCTATAAGGATGCCGCCACTCGGACTCGAACCGAGATGCTCTAGCACTGCTTCCTAAGAGCAGCGTGTCTACCGATTTCACCATGGCGGCTTGCTTGAAATAATAATAACTCGTACATTTTGAATCGTCAAGATTGAAGTATTCAAAGCAAGATAGTTTAGGAAATCGTCAAATATTTGCAATGAAAAAAAGAAATGCATAGAATTTACCGAAGTCTTTTTTTATAGCTTGGCCTCATTAAATTGTATCAATGATGGAATTCCTTATTGTTCACATGATTTCTGGTAAGATTTTTTTATGAAATCCGTTGTATATTGGGTTTCATTTCTCTATGGAGAACAAACTATATAAAGAACAGAGAGTTTTCACTTTCTATTGGAATTTGACTCTACTTTTCACAATTGTTAATAACAATTGTGAAAAGTAGAGAAAGAACACACATATTCCAAATTCTTATTCCATATATTATATTCCAAGATATTACAAGATATTACAAGAACCCCTTTTTATTTCTTTTCTATTGAATTCCAAAATGGGAAACGTTAACAGGAATCATTTAATTCACTTTTTCTAGTCATTAAGCTAGGCCCAAGAAACTAAGCCGAAGACTTTCTTATTTATTTCGTTTTCGCACAGAAAAAGGTTTGGGTTTTCGCGTAGGCAAAGATTTTTTTCGGCGTACAAAAAATTTATTTGGTTCGTGCACAAAAACCGTTTTTGAATTTCCCGTCGAAACCGATTTCGCTAACGAAAAAGCTTTAACGGCGGCAAAATATCCTTTTTTCTTCCAGATATTTTTACGAATCCGTTTTTTTGACATAGAAGTACGCTTTTTTGGAACCGCCATAGAAATGGAAAGAGATTATTCAGTTTTCTTGTTGTATGTGAAAGACATGTATTGACCGATTGCTCTTTTTATTCATTATCTATACTTCTTTCATAGATAATGGGATGGTGGGGTCGCTTTTTCTTTTTTTCATAAGATAGAAAGCGAAATAAATCAAAATCAAATCGCTTTTTAAGAATGATCATTTTCTCTATAATATACTAGGTAATGCTATAAGGGTAATGTAATACTAGTAAATTTGAAGAGAATATTGACTAGCTAAAAAAACTCTCTAATAATTCTTTCTACTTTTTTTTTTGTTTTTTGCATTTCTAATTTCTATCCATAGATTGAATCAAAACCCGTTTGTACTGATTAATAGCTTTCTAATCTCACTTGAATCCTTATAGGGATAAACCACTAACATAAAACAAATTCATTGTTCTTTATTGTTCTTTATGAAATAAGAATGAAATCAGAATCAAATAGGAAATTCAGAATCAAATGAAAAAGATTCTGTTTGGAACTCGTATCTCATTTAGTAAATATTGTAAATTGAATTTCATTTGTTAAATGAAATCAAAAAGATTAAGAACCCCCGTAGAATTGCAATAAGGATCTCTTTTTAAACAATTAGAATTATATAGAATTTAAGAATTTAATAGAATTTAGAAAATTCTATATTGGGTTGGAACAAAAATACAAAAATATTGTAATAAAAAAATTCATATTCTTTTTCCTATTAATTCATATTCTTTTTCCTATTAATTAAGAAAATTTAGAATCTTTGGCCGTAAATCAATTGAATTTCATTTAAGATTAGTAATGAATCTATTAAACAAAATAAGAATCATCTTAGTAATGTACTATTGCGAAGTAAGATAAAGAATACCATAAGATTGACAATAAGCATAAGGTTTCCTTATTTGGTTGAACCCCATTATTATATTAACGGATAGCTATATTAACAGATAGCACACCTATAATATTTGAACTAAGTATTCTTTTTTTGTATAACTATTTTTTTACTATACTATACTGTTAGAAATCATCAGAATAATCCAATCAGAAAAAATAGCATATTCCCTATATCAATAAAAAAACTTTCTTTTTATAGTTAATAACTAAATAATAATCATTCGGTCATATTCTTTGACCAACCAAACGGGAACTTTGTCAATTTTGAAAAATATGAGAAAAGTTGAATAATTAAGAATCAAAATGGTTACGTTTTTTCCTATCTTTTTTTATTGATTTCTTTTATCTTTGTTCCTTATACCTTATAAAATACCTTATAAAAGATATAAGAATTAGTTAATTGGAGATAATAACAATTCCTAAGAATAAAAAAATCAAAAATTCGTTTTATTATGGAACATACATATCAATATGCGTGGATAATACCTTTACTTCCACTTACTGTTACGATGGCAATAGGGTTTGGACTCCTGCTTGTTCCAACAGCAACAAAAAGGATTCGTCGTATATGGGCCTTCTATAGTATTTTATTCCTAAGTATAGCTTTAGCTTTTTCAGTCAATTTCTCTATTCAACAAATAAATGGAAGTTTGATTTATCAATATCTATGGTCTTGGACTATTAATAATGATTTTTCATTAGAGTTCGGGTACTTAATCGATTCACTTACTTCCATTATGTTAATATTAATAACTACCGTTGGACTCATAGTTCTTATTTATAGTGACAATTATATGTCTCACGATCAGGGATATTTAAGATTTTTTTCTTATCTGAGTTTTTTCAACGCCTCCATGTTGGGGTTAGTTATTAGTTCGAATTTGCTAGAAATTTATATTTTTTGGGAACTGGTAGGAATGTGTTCCTATTTGTTAATAGGGTTTTGGTTTACACGACCAATTGCAGCAAATGCCTGTCAAAAAGCTTTTCTAACTAATCGTGTAGGGGATTTTGGATTATTATTAGGAATCCTAGGTTTTTATTGGATGACGGGCAATTTCGAATTTCGGGATTTGTTCGAAACATTTAATAAGTTGATCCATAATAATGGGGTCAATTCCTTATTTGCTACTCTATGTGCTTTCCTATTATTCCTCGGTGCAGTTGCTAAATCTGCACAATTCCCCCTTCATGTATGGTTACCCGATGCCATGGAAGGACCTACTCCTATTTCAGCTCTTATACACGCTGCTACCATGGTAGCGGCGGGAATTTTTCTTGTAGCTCGGCTTCTTCCGCTTTTCACAGTTATCCCTTACATCATGAATTTCATTTCTTTTATCGGTGTAATAACACTACTATTAGGAGCTACTTTGGCCCTTGCCCAAAGAGATATTAAAAGAGGTTTAGCCTATTCTACAATGTCTCAATTGGGTTATATTATGTTAGCTCTGGGTATGGGTTCTTATCGAGCTGCTTTATTTCATTTGATTACTCATGCCTATACGAAAGCATTATTGTTTTTGGGGTCCGGATCCATTATTCATTCAATGGAACCCCTTGTTGGCTATTCACCAGATAAAAGCCAGAATATGGCTCTTATGGGGGGGTTAAGAAAATATGTTCCGGTTACCAAAACTACCTTTTTCTTAGGTACACTTTCTCTTTGTGGTATTCCACCTCTTGCTTGTTTTTGGTCAAAAGATGAAATTCTTAATGATAGTTGGTTGTATTCACCCATTTTTGCAATAATAGCATTTTTCACGGCGGGGTTAACCGCATTTTATATGTTTCGGATCTATTTACTTACTTTTGAGGGATATTTATATGTTCATTTAAAAAATGTCAGTGGAATTCCAAACAGTTCCCTATATTCAATATCTTTGTGGGGAAAAAAAGCACCAAAAAGCATTCCAAATAATTTACTTTTATTAAGAACAAACAGTAATGAAGAGGTTTCCTTCTTTTCAAGAAATAGGTATAAAGCGGATGGCGGTGGAATAAGCAAGATGTGGCATTTTAGTACTAATTTTGGAAAAAAACCTACCCCTATCTACCCTCTTGAATCCGATAATACTATGTTATTTCCAATGCTTGTGTTGGTCCTATTTACTTTGTTCGTTGGATTCATTGGAGTTCCCTTTGATCAAAGAATAATCGACTTGGATTTACTATCAAAATGGTTAACTCCAACGAAAAACTTTTTTCATACAAATTCCCATTCTTTGGGGGATTGGTATGAATTTCTAACAAATGCAATTTCTTCAGTAAGTATAGCTTTTTTTGGAATATCCATAGCATCCCTTTTTTATGGATCCATTTATTCATCTTTCAAAAGTTTTCACTTAATCAACTCTTTTGGAAAAATGTGTTCTAAGAGAATTGTATTGGATCCAACAATTAATGTGATATATAATTGGTCATATAATCGAGGTTATATAGATTTGTTTTATACAAGACTCTTTACCAGAAATATAAGAGAGTTATCCCAATTAACTTCTTTTTTTGATAAATGGGTAATTGATGGAATTATAAACGGTACTGGTATTGCAAGTTTTTTTCTAGGAGAGGGGTTAAAATATATTGGAGGCGGGCGAATCTCGTCCTATCTCTTTTTTTATTTATTTTATTATCTATCTATTTTTTTCCTAATTCATTTTTTGAGTCTATAATCAGCCCATTAAGAATCGTATTTTTGTCATTTTCTCATGATAATTCAAACTAGATCTTTCAAAAAAAGGATTTGTTAATTAGAAACGAAAAGTCAATTATCATTCAACTACTCAAAATTCCATTCTTTTTTTTTTTCGAAATCGAAATTTCATAAATGAAATATCAATTTGATAAAGGAAAATAAATAAGATTTCCGAAATCCAATTTCTTATTCCAAATGGATTCTTCTAAATCGATTCTAAATCAAATTCGAAAAGTAAAAGTATAAAAGTATAAAAAAATCCCTATACTGAGATCAGATAAAACGAACCGATATCCAAAAGGAATTACTAAATAACTTAGTAAAGTTGATATTACTGCTATAGCTGGCCCAACACTGAATAATTGAATATCTCCCCTATAAGGGAGGATATCCTCTTTAAAAAGTAATTTTGTTCCATCTGCTAACGCTTGAAGAATTCCTAATGGGCCCGCATATTCAGGCCCAATACGTTGTTGGATTCCTGCGGATATTTCTCTTTCTAACCAAACAATTACTAGTACACCTACAGTAATTCCTAATATCAGAATCAAAATAGGGCCAAGGACCCATATGAGCTCATAGACCTCTTTTAAGAGTTCTGATCCAGAAAAAGAATTAATAGCTTGTACTTCCGTGTTGTCAATTATCATTTCAGCGATCAACCTCCCCCATAATGATATCTATACTCCCTAGTATTGTCATGATATCAGCCAATTTCATTCTTTTAAGTAGCTGAGGAAGAATTTGCAAATTGATGAAACCTGGTGGACGAATTTTCCATCTCCAAGGAAAAACACTCTGATCTCCTATCATAAAAATTCCTAATTCTCCCTTTGGAGCTTCTACTCTCACATAAAGTTCTTGTTTTGATAATTCCAAATTTGGTGAGGGTTTTTTACTAATAAATTGATATTCAAAATCATTCCATTCAGAATTTTTTGTTCTATCAAAACGTCGTACTTCTAAATTTTCATAGGGTCCTCCAGGAATTCCTTGCAGAGCTTGTTGAATAATTTTTATGGATTCCGTCATTTCATTGATTCGTACTAAATAACGAGCTAGTGAATCCCCTTCTTTTTGCCATTGAACTTCCCAACCGAATTCATTGTAACACTCATAATCATCCACTTTCCGAAGATCCCATTGGATTCCGGAAGCTCGTAACATTGGTCCTGATAAACCCCAATTTATTGCTTCGTCTCCACCAATAATACCTACCCCTTCAACCCGTTCCAAAAAAATGGGATTGCGGGTTATAAGTTTTTGATATTCGGTAACTTCTTTTAAAAAAGAATCACAAAAATCGAAACATTTATCTATCCAGCCATGAGGTAGATCAGCAGCTACTCCTCCGATACGGAAATAATTATGCATCATTCGCATCCCTGTAGCAGCTTCGAATAAATCATATATCAATTCTCTCTCTCTGAAAATATAAAAGAAGGGAGTCTGTGCACCAATATCCGCCATAAAAGGACCAAGCCATAACAGATGAGAAGCTATACGACTCAATTCTAGCATAATGACTCTGATATAGCTGGCTCTTTGAGGTACTTGAATATTTCCCAATTGTTCTGGTGCATTTACAGTTATTGCCTCTGTGAACATAGTAGCTAAATAATCCCAACGTGTTACATAAGGAAGATATTGGATAATTGTTCGATTTTCCGCAATTTTTTCCATTCCCCTGTGTAAATAACCCAATACAGGTTCACAGTCAATAACATCTTCACCATCGAGAGTAACAATTAGTCGAAGAACACCATGCATTGATGGGTGCTGAGGACCCATATTGACTTTCATGAGATCTTTTCTTGTAGCCGGTACAGTCATATATTTTTCCCCGATTCAATTCATTATTTTATGAACCTTGTTTTGTTCATAAAATAATCGAAAATCCAATAATTCTTATTTCTAATTTAATAGTACTTTTTGAATACTAATCAAAATACTACTAAACGATTCTCAAAAAATGAATAATACATAATAAGAAAAATCGAAATCGAAGAAATTGATTTCTTTTCAATGAAAGTTATGAGTTTTTTGCTCTCGAATATTCAGTTGACTTATTAATTTTTGATAGCGTACTCCATTTGTCTTTGCTAAATACGCTAGCAACCGTTGGCGTTTTCCCAGAATTATTCGAAGGCCCCTCTGAGATGAAAAATCTTTTTTGTGCAATTCTAGATGTGAAGTAAGTCTCTCTATTTTATTGGTAAAACAGAATACTTGAAATTCGACGGATCCCCTGTTTTCTTCTTGTGGAATTGCTGAGATGAATGCTTTTTTGATCATAAACGAAAGAAAGAAAGTTAGAAAGTGATAAGAAAGTTAGAAAGTTATATATATATAACTTTCTAATTTCAATTTACCGATCAGGAATAATAATCAGGAATCCAAAATCGAATAATAATGAATTTCATAATCGAATTTCATAATAGATATTTAAAATATCTATTTAATACTATCTCTTAATAATCTCTCTAATCTAATAAGATCTCTAATTTGAATCAGGTACACACAAAAACTGTGATTTCTTTTTTATCCAAATCCAATTTGAAATTGGATTTGGATAAAAAACATAAGAAATTCTTATAGAATTAGAATGATTTATTTGTACCTCACGGAATTCCGCGGATTCATTTCTAGATCTGCTTGATATAATATTAAATCAATATCATCTATTCTCAATTAATTGGGAATCGTGGATACATACGTATCCTTAACATAGGAAAACGACTTCCATTATTGGTATTAAACCAATATCGATTCATACAAGCTAAATCTTCTAATCGAAAATTGGGCCAAAGAAACAATCTCAATTTGAGTAATTTATTTGTATTTAGATGAGGATAACTATCCTCATTCCTAAATTGTCCGCAGCCCTTTACGTTGTTTTCATTACCAAATCCCAAAACCTCATTCAAACCATTTCGATTCCGGGAATTTAAACAATTTAGAATTCTCAACTTTCTACGATGTCTAGTGGATAGAATATGTTCAGGAATGAGAAAATCGTAAGAATTTGGATTTTCATTTCCAAGTAGACTGTTATATCCTTGTTCCATTGATTTCTTAAAATCATTCTTATCAACATCTTTTTGTTTTATCGATTCATTATTCGTTTGGTATTTACTCTTATGGAGCAAGTCAATACTTATCATTTGATAAATAATCGATTCTGGATTCCATTTTGTAAAAAAACGAAGTGGTTCGATAATGAATTCCCCCTCTTCGATCCGTTGCGCAGGAGATATGGGTTCCATTAGGTACAGATCGAACTCGTGTCTTCTAATAAAGGATACAAGGTATCCGGGTTTCTTTATGCTTCTATTTTCTGGTAATCTAAGCAGATAACAGCATGTCTTCAGATTCTCGCGCATTCGTGTACCCAAGCCATGATCCCGTCGTAGTTGATACAATAAAAAGTTTATCGCGAACGTTTCCACTGCTTCCCTCTCCGGGCTTTTGTTCTCTCCTTCTTTGCTTTTCTCTGATTCTGTCCCATTTGCTTTTTTAGAATTTGCTTGAACAGGAATTTCCAAATCTTTGATTTTAGATATATGAATATCCTTTTGTTCATTTCTCTTAAGATTTGGATTTTCACTAATCTTTCCATTTTCATCCAAATTGATTTCATCCAAATTGGTTTCATCCAAATTGAGAAGTAATTTAATTGGTATGACCCACGGGTTCCTTTTATATCGATAATATGTATAAGCAAGTGTTATGAATTCTGGGAGGAACGGGGTTTCTCGTAATATCTGATGATTAGTATGACAGAACCTTTCTTCATTCATTCCCATCCAATCAAACAAGTTTCTTTTTTTCGTCACGGAGAAACCATCCTTCTTCTCAAGTTTTTCATAAAAATTGATTTCATTCTTATCATCTTCATTCATATTCGCCACAAACTCCTCACGGGCCAGGGCAGCACCAAGAGTCTTTGTAGTATCGAGAATTTCACAATGGAAATATTTGCTCTCAAACTCCTTTCTAAGAAGTACATAATGAGATTCTAGATAATGTTCTAGATAATCACTAATATTTACTAGTCCATAAAGTGATTGGGGTTTCTCTACATTCAAATTATATGGAAATTCTTGATTTCTATTTCCTTTTAATGCGGATCCATAAATATGGGAATCCCCTCCGTTTTCATAGTTTATATATGTATGTGATAGATATTTATGTAATAGAAGATCATATCTGCAAGTTTTTTGAAATTTTGCTTTTGGACTGCTCAGTCCGAAAAAACGATTAGGAAGCAAATTCTTTTTCTTTGATGCGTTTTTCTCTTTATTTTGAATTGTACAACGTTTCTCTTTATTGGCTTTCTTTTTCCACCATTTCGATTTTAATTGAGACCATTTCGTATGAGATAAATTATATTGATAATGGCCCTTTAACCAGTTTTTCCATTGATTTCTTATAGACTTATCCATTTGATTATGCTTTGTTTTGGGATCAAATATTCCTTGTCTTTCGCAAAAATTCTTGATTTTATCCTTAAGAAAAAGACGAGTCCCATCATATTGAAGCACAGGTCTCAAGCAGGATTTGTTACTAAATTGAGTTTGTGATAGTTTGTAAAATACATATGCTTGGGACAAGGAAGGTAAGTCACGATAAATATTGAAATTATCGCTTCTATTAGTATTCGAATTAGAAAAAGGATTGGAAAAAAGGTTTTTTATAGTCAAAATAAAGGGAATCCTGTTTGTTTCACCGCTATCAATTTCTTCTTGATTTCTTTTTTCTCTACTGGAAATGATTCTAGATTCAACTAAAAGTTCTATATTGATCCTGAGGATGTTAATGATATATAGAAATAGATCCATGTACATTTTTTCAATGAAATATTTTATAAAATATGGTAATTTACGTATTAATCGGATACTTCTTTTTTTTAATATTGGCAAAATCTTTTTCCATAATTTTTGTTTTTTATCATTCCAATTTGTATTGTTAGGACTAATACTATTTAGATCTTGAGTGAAAATGAGTTCTTTTTTGTCCTTTTTAATCTGTTCTATTTGATTGCTGGTTGTGATTCTTCTATCAATAAGATTTTGGATTTCCTTTTCGATAAGGAAATTCTTTGTGGATTGAATAATCAATTCTTCCGTATTTTGATTACTTATGGCATTTTTTTCATTCAACTCTTTATTTAGAATTTCGTATCTTTCTTCCCCTTTGTTTTTCTTTACTAGTTTTAGAACACCCTTTGTTTTTTCTTTGAGAATTATTAGAAACGGGTTGACTTTTATTTTTAAAATTTTTTGAACTCGAAACCATTTTTTTTTTACTTTTCTATATTTTTTTTCTAAGTCATTCACAACGGGTTCAAAAAAAGAAGGTTCTAGTCGTGGAGAACCAAAAGGCTTTTCCGCTATCTTTCCAAAAACGGTTAAAAAACCAGAATGGCCATGGTCGCTTTTTGGATCCCAATAACCGCCTTGTACCCTAGCTCCTCGCCAAGGTTTCACACTAAAAGGATGCATAATTTTTATCTGAATACCAAATGTTGGCCAATTTTCTGGAAATTCGTTTTCTGAAAATGGAATACCCTCATAAGTACATTTAACATGCATTTCCCTATTCCAATCCAGAAAATCTTCATAGAACTCGGGGAATTGCAATAATAACATACGTCCAATATTTTTCGTTATTATCAAGAAAGGTAATTTGATGTATTTTCTCCAAAAGGATTGAGTTAATAACAGCAACCCTCTTGTTCCTTGAGCCCATGGATGCAAATCCCAAAATTGTGATACTGCTATACGCTCGTCCTCCTCACTTTGTTTCATTCTTTGTACTACGTATTTTGATCTGCTATCGAACTTCCTAAGTTCCGATTCTGTACCCATCCAGCTTCTATAAAATCCAAGGGATTTCAAAGCTCTAAAAAAGCGACCCTTCGCGTAATCTAAATCAAAATAAGGGTTGCGGATTTGACCCGAAACCACAAAAAGTGGTGAATGTACATGCGGTTGAAGCGTGTTCCAAATAACTGTTTTACGTCTTTGAGCACGCATGGATCCTCTGATTAGACCTCGAGTAAAGTTCGATAGGTATGGAAAACGTAGAAAAGAGATATCTTTGTCCTCCTCTACCTTCCTCTCATAACCACCCTTCTTCTCATTACCATCACTCGGCTTCTTCCTCCCATCACCATCACTCGGCCTAGAACTCTCACTACTACTAAGAGTAGTAGTAATCTGACTCTTCTCGGTTTCTTCACCCTTCTTCTTATCTTCATCCTTCTTCTTATTAGTATCTTCTTTATCTTCTTTTTTTTTACCCTTAAAAATGACCACCCGTTTGTATATTAGCGGACGAATGTCACAATCCATAGGGGTTTTTGGTCGTTTTTCCTGCTCTACTCCCTCTCCCTCTTTTTTCTGCAGTTCAAATAAGTCGTCCTCGAGCAATTCGCGTGACCATCGAGGAACTTCTTTCAATGGAGAAGCCTTTGGGTATTCAAAAGACAATTCGTCGGCTGGGGGTATTGAGGCTACACGATCATTGTCAATATATGTTGATAAGGGAGCATTATTAACTGTTGATAAGGAAGCATTATCAACAACCCCTTGATCTTCAAATTCTCTGTAATCATTAGTAAGGATACTATGAATCCTGTTTCTATTTTTTATGGAATCCGGTGAGTTCTTTCTATTTGTAGAAGTTATTGAATCCTTTCTCGTTGAACTTGAATCCAATTCCTTTAGTTCTCCACGATATGGGCCACTTAAAAAAGGATCATCCTTTTCAGGCAAGTATCCTCCTTCATTCTCATCTTCATTCTCATCTTCATTCTCATCAATGTATAATCTTATCCTTTTTTCTAGCACATCTGGAACAAGACATCCACATTCCCTTTGTTTTTCTATAGCTTTTATTCGATTTATCAATTCATTGTTCAAGTTGTGTTTTGCTTGTTCATTGGTATAAACCCAAGAATTATATAAATCGTTGTTTTCATCAAATGGTTTTTCTGTCGTATACAAAGACATCTTTTGCTCTATCATTTTGAAAAAACTATATAAAATTGGCGGGTATGTAAAAGATATTTTATATTTTCCATCACTAGGGCATGCCGCAAAAAAATATTGTGACACTTCATTTCGTACCGGCTTTTCCAATTCACCCTCCCTTCTTATATATCGTAATGGACGATTCCATCGTTGATAATCAAAAAGAAAAGTGACAAGAGGTTTTTCAACCCGTAAAGCGGGTTCTCGCTTTTTTTGATTTTGATTTTCTAATTCACTTTCAATTTCAAATTCCCAAGGGTCTTGATAAATATCAAGATAAGAGTCTTCATAACTACTCGAGCTTTTTTCATCCTCTTTAGCCCCTTTCATTTTCCTTTGGGAAATTGTTTTTACTTTTACATTATTTTCTCCCTCTTTGTCCTCTTCTTTCTCTTTATCCAACTCTTTGTCCTCTTCGAACCCCCCTTTTTCTACTACAAGTTCTCTCCACTGTTTTTCCATCTCTTCGTTCTCTTTGGCCTTCTCTTTGTCGATCTGGCCGAGCTCTTTTGTCCACCTTTCTTCTAATTCTTTCCCGTTTTTTCCCTGAAACCCCCCCTCTTCGTTTTCCCACACTCCATGCATTTCTTCCTCTCGAATCAATTTTTCTTCTCTTTCCTCGCACATTTTTGCCCACTCTTCGTCCTCTTCTCTCCACTTTTTGTCTACTTCTTTGAACTCCGCCCTCGTTAATTTTTTGTCCATTTTTCTAGTCAAAACAGGGACTGGCATTCTCCCTGAATAGGTGAGAAAGGCGATAAAAAAGAGAACATTAAAGATTTTTGGTAGTGCTAGTTGCAAATCTAGCAAAAAGCGCATACACCTAACCACAAGAAACTTATACCTATTCAAAGGATACCAATTCATCAAACGATCCATAAGATCCATGTTGAAATTTGTACAATAAGCAGTTTCTCGTAGCCAGACTAATAATGAGTGAATTCCTTTAATGAATAGAATCTGACCCATTAACCAGCCAACACAACTCCCTGTTAGAAATAACACCTTGTTGTTGCACCGAAACATATAAATGGTGACTAATCTGGCTAATGTTGGGCTTGGTAAAAGGTAATGGTTGAAAAATTGAAAAATGATATTATGTAGCAATGCACATCGAATGTTGAACTTAGACGTTGATGCTTTCTTCAAGGGTAGAGTCTTTGTTGTTACTCTTCTCACAAGAACGCCAGGGAGATACTCTTGTACTCTCTTAGGATTATAATGTTCGGTATGATTCAGGTAATAAAAGAAAAGATACGGTACAACTAGCGCAGTTATTGTATGCGGTCTACACAATGCTAGATAAAAGGGCGCATAATAAATCGATATGAACATTATGAGTTGCCCTACAATAAAACCTGTTGTTGCTGCTATCTCCTTCTCAGGTCCTTCTTCCCGAGCCGGAGCTCGGAAAAGTAAGAGATGAGAGAGGCTTATACAGAATGAGCTCAGGAACCCATAATAAAGTCCCACCACAATGACAGAATTCATTATCTTCATGGATAATGAAACTAGATTAACTACCAGAAAAGAATTGAAAACCATAGGAATCCCCCGTGTTTTTTTTTGTTTTGCAATTTTATGTTTCTTTCTTATAATATATTATAATATAGAATATGTTGTATACACCATAACTAGAATACATTTGCAATTTTATGTTTCTAATATGATAATATGTTGTATACACCATAACTAGAATACATTTGCAATAGAATCGAAATGAAGAAGATAGATATAAATGAAGAGCATAAATCGAAATGAAAAGCATAGCATAATCTAAATGAAATAGAATCGAAATATAGAAATGAAATATGAAAATGATTTCACTTTCGATATCGC